CAAACTTTCATTTTGATTAATGATTGATTTGAGTTTTATCTCTTTTCCTACCCTCAAAAGAATAAAAAAAAAGAATAAAGCATGGGTCTTTTCGCTATTCTTTTATTCTACTCATTTTCTGAAAGATAACTATCTCAGTTTCATAGAGAAAGAAATGAATATAGAATCCTTGAAAAAGGATTGTCTTCATCAGAAGGAAGAGAAAAGCCTTACTATCTTTGGGATCTGATGCTACGCCGCTGCTCAATACCTTAATCTTAGGGGATCCGCTCGATTACATAAGCGAATTCCTAACTTTTATCTCATATCATGAGATAAGTAATAAGTAAGCAGTTCTTATTGTCTCAGCTCGGCTCAAAACCTCGCAAATTGATATTGATCCTTACGGCGTTTACTCTATCAATTAGATACTTTATCCATAGAAAAAAGTATCTAGGCACATCTCTTTTTCTTATTTCTAAGAACTTTCTTTCTTTGCTACAGCTGTTAAAAATCGTTGTTTTGGACGATGCATATGTAGCAAGCCTTTTTTTGTTTTAGTATTTCATAGGGGATTTGCTCTTACCTTTCTTTTCTTTTTTCTTTCTATAGTGGAGATAGCCGCACGTAATGACAGATCACAGCCATATTATTCAAAGCTTGTGGTAAGAACGGGTTTCGCTCGAGTGCCCGAAAATAATATTCCAAAGCTTTCGTATGTTCTCCGTTACTTGTATAGATAAGGCCTATGTTATATAGGATATAACTTCGATCATAGGGATCCATTTCTAGTCGCATCGCTTCATAATAATTCTGCAAAGCTTCCGCATAATTTCCTTCGGATTGAGCCGACATCCGTTACGGTCGTCATTCGATTTCAGGAATCTCCGTTCCAAAACCGTACGTGATATTTTCATCTCATACGGCTCCTCCCTTAACTTATGTGCATAATGAGAATGGTACACGGAATCAAAAAAGATTGAAATTGTCTCATTATTAACTGAGCGGGGCTAGTGTTTTTACAAGAAATCACTAGCCAACCTTCCTTCAAAATCTTTTTTCTTAACATCAAGCGTATTGGTACCCGATAAAAAAAGGGCCAATTATAAAAATTGAATTGTCCTCAACGCCTCCTAATTCCTGGGAATGGGGCACTTCAACAGTCTTCGATGGTTATACGTGTATTCAAAGTACGAACGAGATGGATGTTTCTTGTCCCAACCATTCTTTTTAGCCCCGATAAGGATAAGGGGTAATTTATAACAAAGGTTTCGTGTTGTTGATTCCTAGACGTAGTGCTTCTTCTCCTCTGCCGCCCATTGGGACTCGTCGAATAAGGTTCAACCACATTTATATATAGAACCTACAAAGGTATAACCTTTCGCTCAATACTAGAATCAATCGACAATTGAAGCATCTGAGGTTGCATTAATCGGGGATACACGACAGAAGGAATTGTTTTTATGTTATTGACAAACTTCACCTTCAACAAGCGTATATTTATTGAAAAGAAAATCTTGTTTTTCTTTCTATCCAGAAATGTCTTTCTCCTAAGTACGGAGAGCGATAAAAAAAAACAGAATCAAATCACACCATCTCTGTAATAGGTAAAAGCCTCTCTTTCTCCTGGGCTTGTAGGAATTATTCGTAATAATATGTTGGCTACAATTGAAAAGGTCTTATCAATAAAATTTCCATTTATCCGTGATCTAGGCATAGGGAGCAATCCATTCTAGAATTCTTATTATTATCTCTTGCAAGAAAACGGTCCCTTTGTTTTTTGTTTATGGGATCGTACAGTGCAAAATACCATAATAAATTTTGTTATCTACCCTTATTTGAAGGCGGATATAGTTGATTGGTCCAATCTCTCCTTGCCAAGGAGAAGACGCGGGTTCGACTCCCGCTATCCGCCCCTTTCTTAAAAAAAAACAAAATTAAAAGGATCCTTGGAGGAATGCTACGGACGGCGCGCAGATCCTTATTATTAAGGAAAGGCTTAAATATAACCCATATTTGACGCAGAAATGTTCTGCGCGCATTTTCCTGAAGTCCCGCAAAAGATGTTGGAACATCCAGAAATAAAATATGCTTTCAACCAGCCGAATACCCACGAGCATTACTTGCCATCCAGAGATGCCCATAAGTTGGGACACACCTATTTTTGGCAGGTCTAAGTATACAAAGTCCAGGATACTGGAGCTTTTTAAGCAGTAGTGAGTTAGCTGTTCTATCTCCATGACGGGTATTATAACCCGATTTGTTGGAAAGAACAGCCGATTAGGAAATAGAAAGTAACGGAATTTTGTTTCCATTACGCTTCTTTCCATTAAAGCTAGGATACTTCTCAGTTTCAGAAAAACAAACATTGCTTTGGTCAACGAAAAACCCAGCACTGGGCGAAGAATTGGCCATAAGATCCATAGAATCAGTTGTACACCCCTTGTGAAAAGGATGTAGAATATACGAGATATATCTCGTATATTCAAAATAGGATACATGTTTTTGTTTATTGAAAAGAAAATTACTGGTTGAAAAAAAGACCATACGACAACCAGTAACAGTTGAATCCATTCCGTTAAAAGGGTGCACAATAGACAGACTATTTCTAGTGTATTGTGAACTAGATAAAAGGAGACTATCAAAAAGCTTCCTGTTAGAGTAAGGACCGCTAGGATACTGACTCCTAGCCTATAGACACGGCCCATTCGTTGCCGTTCTTTAATGTTGAACCTCGAATTCGAATTGTTTTTCTCGGAGCCAGAGTTTTTTCTGGCATAACATATACCATTTCTCCGAATGGTAAAAATGTTGCATTTCTTCATTCTTTTTTTATCCTCTATTTTTTTTGAAAAATGGACCGTATATCGACCGTATACGGTCACTCTAAATTTTTTTGAAAAATGGACCGTATATCGACCGTATACGGTCACTCTAAAAATGTTATCTGTGCTAAGTCCCATTGGAACCTCCTATAAAAGACAAAAAATACATAGAAATTGTATCACCAGACTAAATTCGAACCTTCTTCTCATAAAAAAACTATATTAACAACCAGATGTTGTTAACATAATTTCATTCTAACATTGCTTTTTTTCAATGTCAACTTTACCACAACTCCAAGTTGATGGTTAAAAAAAAAGAGGGCTATTGACCAAAAAAAATTTTGGTCAATCTAAATTATTTCTAGATTATAAATCTTCTATATTTCTTTTTTTTTAATGCCAACCCCCCAAGCGCAATGACCACAAAAGTTTGAAAAAAGAGCCCTGACAAGGCGAAAGGTGCGGGTTCGATTCCCACTATCCGCCCCTTTCTTTTTTATTAAAATCTTCATTTTAAGATCGCTACGACGTAATAAACACCTCGGTAAACCGCGACGTTTATTACGTCGTAAAACCCAAGCTTAGTCAACACTACATAAGAAAAGTGGGCAGCAAAAAGTTCGGAGGGCTGCTGGCTCAGCCAGCATTGACACCTACAGATCACCTTTGTTCTAGTTTCGGTGAAACATAAAAAAAGACGATGGACCTGTTGGACAAGTACAAGTACAACACGATACAAGTAGACCAGAACGGAGACATAGGTTACGAAAAAACAAATACCACCGACCGTTACGTATAGGTAAAGTGGAATTAGCCGTAAAGCCATTTTACCCATAGACGGGCCCTTTTTTTTTAAAAAAAGAAAAATAAGACCCAAACGACCTCTCATGGTCAATTCCTCCTTATAAATATAATATATGCTACCGTGCTTTGGTCTTTCATTATGTCAATGATTCAAAAACATTTGACAGAACATGTTGTAACATCCTTTTTTCAATAGGTCAAGTCAAAACAGAGAAAAAAGAGCCCTGACAAGGCGGAAGGTGCGGGTTCGCCCTATCCGCCCCTTTCTTTTTTCAAAAACATTAAAAGGATCTACGCAGGAATGTCAGGGGGGGGACGTAGATCCTTATTATTAAGGAAAGGCTTAAATATAACCCATATTTGACGCAGAAATGTTCTGCGCGCATTTTCCTGAAGTCCCGCAAAAGATGTTGGAACATACAGAAATAAAATATGCTTTCAACCAGCCTAATACCCAAGAGCTTTACTTGACATCCAGAGGCAGCCATAAGTTGGGACACACCTCTTTTTGGCAAGTGTAAGTATAAAAAGTCCAGGATACTGGAGCTCTTTACTTTTAAGCAGTAGTGAGTTAGCTCTTCTAACTCCACTACAGGTATTAGAATCGGATTCGTTGTAAAGAACAGTCGATTAGGAAATAGAAAGTAACGGAATTTTTTTTCCATTACGCTTCTTTCCATTAAAGCTAGGATACTTCTCAGCTTCAGAGAAGCAAACATTGCTTTGGTCAAGAAAAAACCCAGCACTGGGCGAATAATCGGCCATATGATCCACAGGATCAGTTGTACACCCCTTGTGAAAAGGATGTACAATATACAACATATATCTCGTATATTCGAAAAAGTATATACGTTTTTGTTTACTAACTCTGGTTGAACAAAAGACCATAAGCCATATAGTAACAGTTGAATCCATTCCGTTAAAAGGGTGCACAATAGACAGACTATTTCTAGTGTATTGTGAACTAGATAAAAGGAGACTATCAAAAAGCTTCCTGTTAGAGTAAGGACCGCTAGGATACTGACTCCTAGCCTATAGACACGGCCCATTCGTTGCCGTTCTTTAATGTTGAACCTCGAATTCGAATTGTTTTTCTCGGAGCCAGAGTTTTTTCTGGCATAACATATACCATTTCTCCGAATGGTAAAAATGTTGCATTTCTTCATTCTTTTTTTATCCTCTATTTTTTTTGAAAAATGGACCGTATATCGACCGTATACGGTCACTCTAAAAATGTTATCTGTGCTAAGTCCCATTGGAACCTCCTATAAAAGACAAAAAATACATAGAAATTGTATCACCAGACTAAATTCGAACCGGTGACAATTTCACAAAAACTAGAAAAAGCAACCACTAACCAGATCTCGTTAGTGGGTTTCATTATTAGTAAGACTCAAATAATTATAATAGAATATCCCAAATAAGTCACGTTTCGATAGGAATCAGATTATAAAAGACAAAAAATACATAGAAATTGTATCACCGGACTAAATTCGAACCGGTGACAATTTCACAAAAACTAGAAAAAGCAACCACTAACCAGATCTCGTTAGTGGGTTTCATTATTAGTAAGACTCAACAATTATAATAGAATATCCCAAATAAGTCACGTTTCGATAGGAATCAGATTATAAAAGACAAAAAATACATAGAAATTGTATCACCGGACTAAATTCGAACCGGTGACAATTTCACAAAAACTAGAAAAAGCAACCACTAACCAGATCTCGTTAGTGGGTTTCATTATTAGTAAGACTCAACAATTATAATAGAATATCCCAAATAAGTCACGTTTCGATGGAAATCACATTTTTTAATTTATTTAATAAATAAAAAATAATACATACAAAATACATAAAGATTGTTTCACCGGACCCAATTCGAACCTTCTTCTCATAAAAAAACTATATTAACAACCAGATGTTGTTAACATAATTTCATTCTAACATTGCTTTTTTTCAATGTCAACTTTACCACAACTTGATGGTTAAAAAAAAGAGAGCTATTGACCAAAAAAATTTTTGGTCAATCTAAATTCTTTCTACATTATAAATCTTCTATATTTCTTTTTTTTTTAATGCCAACCCCCCAAGCGCAGTGATGAAAAAAAGTTTGAAAAAAAAGCCCCGACAACACAACTAAAATTAAGGGCTAATAATAATTCTAATTTTTTTAGAAAATAGTTTTTCATATTGTCAAACAAAGAAAAACTAACGATTTTTGGTTGTGTTTATGTTGACAATTTAAAAGAACTGTTCATACTATGAGCATGGTTATGATGGCAGCCGGGACAGTATGCCCCCATCGTCTAGTGGTTCAGGACATCTCTCTTTCACAGAGGCAGCGGGGATTCGACTTCCCCTGGGGGTGGGGTACTAGGAAAGGAAGTTGAGTATGGATTATTCACAAGCCTAGAATTTTTTCTTATTCTTCTAGGGTCGATGCCCGAGCGGTTAATGGGGACGGACTGTAAATTCGTTGGCAATATGTCTACGCTGGTTCAAATCCAGCTCGACCCAAAAATTCGTTGATCCATCATGAAATGGCACAACGAATTTGTTTTCCTGAAATGCGGGTTTCTTCCTCGGTTTCCTTATTTTCTTTATTTTGATTTTTTTGTTATCGCAAATAAATGAAAAGAAATGAGAGTGAAAAGGTGAAATAAAGTCACTATAAAAAAGTCTTTATTCCAGTGAAAGTCAGTCTATTTGGCAATAACGAAAGGAGTACTAGGCATCCATGCCACTCTCACTTAATGTCTTGGGATTGTAGTTCAATTGGTCAGAGCACCGCCCTGTCAAGGCGGAAGTTGCGGGTTCGAGACCCGTCAGTCCCGATTTTTTCAAATAAAAAAAATACATGTATTTTTTTTATTTGTTTTTTCCAAGATAAAGGAATTCATCTAAAAATGAATTTAGAACTTAACTCCAGCGGAAAGAGGGCTAGATGCTTTTATCTTATAAAATATAAGATAATTTCCGAGAATTAGAATTGTTGTACAAGGAAGGCGAAGTGTTTGGGTTATAGAGAAGAATGCTAAAGTAAAAAAGGAAAGGAATTCTTGATTGAATCAGAAATCGAATTTTAGATCCAGTATGGATAAAGGATCTTCCTATGTTATACTATTCAATTCTTGACGATGAGTTGATTTGATAGGTCAGATATTGTTATTCTGATATTGATCCGATTTTATATCATCGAGATGTAATGTAATTCATCCCATTGCATTTATAGGTGAAAGGTTTTCATCTCTATGGGATTAAATCCCTAGTTATTTTGAAGTAAAAAAAAAAAAAAGAAAGGATGGGATTATGGAAGTCAATATTCTCGCATTTATTGCTACTGCATTATTCATTCTAGTTCCTACCGCCTTTTTACTTATAATTTACGTAAAAACGGTTAGTCAAAGCGATTCATTTGAATAAAACAGGGCTTCTTATAAAAGAAGAAAGAAAAAAGATTCATTCCAATTTCGTGTCTTAAATGAAAAGAGCGAACTAGAATCAACATTACATTAGACTATTAGTATGGTAGAAAGAAATATTCATAGATTTCTTTCTACCATCTAGAGATTTTGATTGTAATGTGCAAAGGTTTACTATATAAGGATATAACCTAATATAGAGAAACTCACAATAGGTATCCTATATACATTATATATATAATGTGCATACCGCCCCAATTCTTTTTCAAAGTTAAAAGTCGCTCTCATTGTCCATTCGTCTGTACCCCGCTTACTTTCAAGTCGAAATACAAGCATGGGGTGAAATATTTGTTTGATTGAAGGAGTCTTATTCATATAAGATATATAGAATACATTACTTCGCGATTAGAATTTTGAAAGAACTCTCTTTTTTTTCCATTTTTGAAATTTTTCAAAAATGGAAAAAAGTGGAATTACTAAATTAATAATAATACAAAAAAGGCTTTGCAGAACGCTGTATAAAAAATGAATACAGTTTAATTGAATTACTCAACCCAATTAGTAATAACTAGTAGTAACCCTAAAGTGCACTTCATTCCCCATACTACCAGTGAAAAGGAAAATGTAAAGACTACCATTTAGTAGTAACCCTAAAGTCCACTTCTTCCCCATACTACCAGTGAAAGGGAAAATGTAAAGACTACCATTAAAGCAGCCCACGCGAGACTTACTATATCCATGTAAATTCTGTCCTCTATCTCTTTGAAGGAATTTTATCATTATTGTTCACTAATAATAGTGAAATTAGTGGCGAAGAGTCAAAAAGGGATTCACGTCTTTTGTTGATCAGGCGACACCCAGATTTGAACTGGGGAACGAGGATTTGCAGTCCCCCGCCTTACCGCTCGGCCATGTCGCCAAAAGGATACAAAATAGATGAAAATATTCGGCTTTTGTTTCTGTTTAGGAAGAGGGATTACTGAACTTCTTTTTTTTATTATTAGACTTGTATCTTGAATCTTAATGCCTTGCCTAAAAGAAAGGAAACCCCTACCTCTCTTTTGGTATGGAATCCATCCCTTGTATAGTATCTTAAAACATACTCTACCCCCCCTCTTTCTTTTCTTTCCTATTGAGATGTTACACAAATGTGAAACTTTAAACAAGTATTTTCTTTGGAGATGATACCTTTAGGGAATTCTCGCGAAAGTCTCGTGCTTTGATTTTTTCATTGAATAGAAAATAGAAATTTGGATAGAGCACGACACGCTTCAATCGTATTCTACCCCAAAATAGGTAGGTAATCTCTCTTCTCTGCGAATCCTTTTTTGAACAACAGAATCCGCGAATAGGTGCTAAAAAACTCAACTCTATCTTGTTTCTGATTCTTATGTCTTTATTATCGCCCCGAACAGATTCAATCACGAATTCATTTATTATTTGTCTGGTATCCAATGGGATTGGATATGGAATACCATAATAATGGTAAAAATGAAATCGTTTTTTTTGTTTTTGATATTCTATACAAAACTCCATCGTTCCAAGTGGCTTTTATCAATTCCTTTCCATTTGTATCTGTTTCAAATTCCAATTTGAGTATCCAATTCTCTTCATTTCCCCGTCCATACGTATTTCGTATATTAGATGTACGGGGTTGGGTAAAATTTCATGTGATTTAGTATAGTAAACAGAATCTAAATTCCATCATTGCTAGATCGCTCCATATGATATGATTGGATGAAGAATGAGCCAATAATGGGATTTTTTCGATAAAAGGGGAATTCAACAAAATGCTTGGCGATAGAAATGAAGGAATGGCTACAATCCCTGGGCTTACTCAGATACAATTTCAAGGATTTCATAGGTTCCTTGATCAGGGCTTAAGAGAAGAACTTTCTAAGTTTCCAAGGACGGAATTTTTTCTAAAAAATGGGAAAGACGTAGACTTTGACTTTCAATTATTTTCGGAAACATATTTTTTGGTAGAACCGTTGATAAAGGAACGAGATGCTATATATGAATCACTCACCTATTCTTCTGAATTATATGTATCCGCGGGATTCGTTTGGAAAAACAAAAGGCGTATGCAAGAACAGGCCGTTTTTATTGGAAACGTTCCTTTTATGAATTCCCAGGGAACTTTTATAGTAAATGGAATATACAGAGTGGTGGTCAATCAAATATTGCAAAGTCCGGGTATCTATTACGGATCAGAATTGGACTATAAGGGATTTACGGTCTATATCGCCACCATAATATCAGATTACGGAGGAAGATTAAAATTAGAGATTGATAGCAAAGAACGTATATGGGCTCGCGTGAGTAGGAAACAGAAAATATCTATTTTAGTTCTATTATCGGCTATGGGTTCGAATCTAAAAGACATTATAGAGAATGTTTGCTACCCAGAAATTTTTCTGGCTTTTCTGGAGAAGGAGAAGAAGAAGAACAAAAATTTTTGGTCAAAAGAAGAAGCGGTTTTGGAACTTTATCAAAAATTTGTAGGTGGATCTGAAGAACTTGAAGAACTTTCTGATGCTATATATAAGGAATTACGAACAAAATTCTTTCGCCAAAGGTGTGTATTAGGAAGGCTTGGTCGACAAAATATTAACCGAAGATTGAATCTTGATATACCCCAGAACACCACGTTTTTGTTACCCCGAGATATATTGGCAGCCACAGATCATTTGATTGGAATGAAATTTGGAATGGGTACACTTGACGATATGAATCATTTGAAAAATAAACGGATTCGTTCTGTAGGGGATCTCTTACAAGATCAATTCGGATTGGCTCTTTTTCGTTTAGAAAAGGCGGTTAAAGCGACAATAAAAAAAGCAATTGAAAAGAAAAGAAGACCGACCCTTCATAATTTGATAACTTCAACTCCATTACTAACCACTTATCAATCTTTTTTCGGATTAAACCCATTATCTCACGTTTTGGATGGAACGAATCCATTGTCCCAAACAGTTCATGGGAGAAAGTGGAGTTTTTTGGGTCCTGGGGGATTGACAGGACGAACTGCAAGTTTTCGAACACGAGATATTCATCCTAGTTACTATGGACGCATTTGCCCAATTGACACATCTGAAGGAATCAAGGTTGGCCTTACGGGATCTTTAGCAATTCATGCGAGAATCGGTCATTTTGGGTCTCTAGAAAGTCCATTGTACGAAATCTCCGAGAAATCAAAAAGGGTCCGGATGCTTTATTTATCATCAAGGAAAGAGGAGTACTATATGATCGGGACAGGAAATTCTTTGGCACTGAATGAAGGTATTCAGGAAGAACAGATTATTCCGGCTCGATACCGTCAAGAATTCCTGACTATTGCATGGGAAGAGGTTCATCTTCGAAGTGTTTTTCCTTTTCAATACTTTTCTATTGGAACTTCTCTCATTCCTTTTCTCGAGCATAATGACGCGAATCGGGCTTTAATGGGTTCAAATATGCAACGACAAGCAGTTCCGCTTTCTCGGTCCGAGAAGTGCATTGTTGGAACTGGGTTGGAAGGCCAAGTGGCTCTAGACTCCGGGATGACCCTTATAACTGAACACGCGGGAAAGATCATTTCTACCCATGCTGACAAGATCCTTTTATCGGTCAATGGGGAGATTCTAAGCAGTCCATTAGTTTTCTATGAACGTTCCAACAGAAATACTTGGATACATCAAAAACCCCAGGTTTCGCGGGGTAAATGCACTAAAAAGGGACAACTTTTAGCGGACGGTGCCGCTACGGTTGGGGGAGAACTCGCTTTGGGTAAAAACGTATTAGTAGCTTATATGCCATGGGAAGGTTACAATTTTGAAGATGCGGTACTCATTAGTGAGCGTCTGATATATGAAGATATTTATACTTCTTTTCACATACGGAAATGTGAAATTGAGATTTTTGTGACAAGTAAAGGCCCTGAAAAGATCACTAGAAAAATACCGCATCTAGACGACTATTTACTACGAAATTTAGACAAAAACGGAGTTGTAATCTTGGGATCTTGGGTAGAGGCGGGCGATATTTTAGTAGGTAAATTAACACCTCAGCTGGCGGACGAATTAGCTCCGGAAAAAAGGTTAGTAGGCACCTTGTTTGACGCTCCGATAGCCACTTCAAAGGAAACTTGTCTAAAACTGCCTATAGGTGGGAGGGGCCGAGTTATTGATGTGAGATGGATCCAGAAAGAGGGGGCGTCTAGTTCTGATCCAGAAATAGAAAGAATTCGTGTATATATTTTACAGAAACGTGAAATCAAAGTAGGCGATAAAGTCGCCGGAAGACATGGAAATAAAGGGGTCGTTTCCAAAATTTTGCCTAGAGAGGATATGCCTTATTTGCAAGACGGAAGGCCTATTGATATGGTCTTCAACCCATTAGGAGTACCTTCGCGAATGAATGTAGGACAGATCTTTGAATGCTCGCTCGGGTTGGCGGGGAGTCTTCTAGATAGACATTATCGAGTAGCACCTTTTGATGAGAGATATGAACAAGAGGCTTCGAGAAAACTAGTGTTTTCTGAATTATATGAAGCCAGTAAGCAAACAGGGAATCCATGGGTATTTGAACCCGAGTATCCGGGAAAAAGCAGAATATTTGATGGAAGAACGGGAGATTCCTTTGAACAACCTGTTATAGTGGGACAGTCCTATATATTGAAATTGAGTCATCAAGTTGATGATAAAATACATGGGCGTTCCACTGGTCCTTATTCAGTTGTTACACAACAACCCGTTAGGGGAAGGGCCCTGGGGGGGGGCCAGCGAGTAGGAGAAATGGAGGTTTGGGCTCTAGAGGGATTTGGGGTTGCTCATATTTTACACGAGATGCTGACTTATAAGTCTGATCATCTTAGAACTCGCAACCAAATAATTGGTACTCTAATGATTGGAGGAGCGCTACCGAAACCTGAGCCTGAGGATGAGGATGAGGATGCTCCGGAATCCTTTCGGTTGCTTGTTCGAGAACTGCGAGTTTTGGCCCTAGAACTGAATCATTTCCTTGTATCTAAGAAGAACTTCCAGATGAATAGGAAGGAAGCTTAATCGGAATGAATCGGAATTTCTTTTCTATGATCGATCAGTATAAACACCAACAACTTCGAATTGGGTTAGTTTCTCCTCAACAAATAAGTGCTTGGGCCAATAAAACCTTGCCCACTGGAGAGATAGTCGGAGAGGTGAAAAACGAGAAAACTTTTTCTTATGATGGGAATTATCTTTCAAATACGCCAGTAAGGGGTGGATTGTTTTGTCAAAGAATTTTTGGACCTATAAAAAGTGGAATTTGTGGTTGTGGAAAGTATCGAAAGTATCGTGAAATCGGAGATGAAAAAGAAAAGAGAACTTTTTGCGAACAATGCGGAGTCGAGTTTGTTGATTCTCGGATACGAAGATATCAAATGGGCTACATCAAACTGGCATGCCCCATCGCCCATGTGTGGTATTTGAAGCGTCTTCCTAGTTATATCGCCAATCTTTTAGATACACCTCTTAAAAAATTAGAAAACCTAGTATACGGCGATGTGTGATTTGATCGAAATTCAGATTTTACAGATTTGGAATGAAAAACTGTCATCCTACGAATTAGGATGCCCGGATCTGACATGTCTCTTGTGAGGAGGAACATGAAGCTCAGAACTATGGGTGTATTAAATATTCCCCAATAGAAAGAAGGGAATTGGTCTATGGTCGATTCAGTAACAAAAAGAAAACAATAGAAATCGAATTTCGAGTTGTATTGTACCTCGTGAAAAAGACTTCTTTCTTTTGTGCAAAACATTTCTTATCTTTTAGAAAGAAATTCCATTTTGTTTATGTTCAAGTAAGCAACTCGTTTATGGTTTCTGAAGTCTATCCATCGCATATAGTCTTTCATTTAAAGGCAAGGCCTTTTGCCATAACCGTCGAGGTGATATCGGGACCTAAAAGATCAAAGGGAGCGATATACAGACAAGTAAAGTCCTTATGAATTCCAAGTTATTCCTTTAGAGGGATTCATCATTCGAAGGGAAGTAGACTACTCAACAATTTTACATTTCATTTATGTCGCTATTTTAAATTGAATGAAAGAATTCCTAAAATCAAAATAAAAGAACAAGGAATCAATGAAATGTTGCTTGTGAGAACTTGAGTAAGGAGTAGTTTGGGGTTTTCTATAATTTGAAAGCAAGAACTCTTTCTTATATCTTTATATAGTGTAACTACTTGAGCCGGATGAGAGGAAACTTTCACGTCCGGTTTTGAGGGGGGGGCCTAGAGGATCCTATCCCAATTTGGTTTTTGCTGGGTCTATACGTAAAAAACCAACTTTATTACGATTACGAGGGTACTTCCAATATCAACGCCAATCCTGGGCCTCTATCCTCCCCCATTTTTTTAGGACCAAAAGCTTCATAAAACTTCGAAATCGTGAAATTCCTGATGGAGCAGGCGCTATCCGAGAACAATTGGCCGATCTAGATTTGCGAGTTATTATAGAGTCTTCGTTGGTAGAATGGAAAAACTTAAAGGAGCAAGGGGAAAGGGAAAGGGGTACGGAAACGGAATGGGAGATTCAGAAGAGGGAAAGAAGAAAGCGCTTTTTGCTTAGACGCATAGAATTAGCTAAGCATTTTCTTCTAACAAATGTCAAACCTGAATGGATGGTTTTATGTCTATTACCGGTTCTTCCCCCCGAGTTGAGACCGATATATAAGATATCTGAGGTTCAAAAAATAAGTTCGGATATTAATAAACTCTATCAAAAAGTTATTGTGGAGAACCAGACGCTTTTCTTTTTATTAAAAAAGAGTAAATCTGCGCCAAATGACGTAGTAACGGGTTTAGCTACAAAACTACAAGTAGCTGTGGATAACCTTCTTGATAAGGGAAGAAGCGGACAGCCAAAAAGGGATTATCATAATAAGGCTTACAAATCGTTTTCAGATGTAATTTCAGGCAAAGAGGGGAGATTTCGTGAGACTCTGCTTGGCAGACGGGTTGATTATTCGGGGCGTTCTGTCATTGTTGTAGGCCCCCTACTTTCATTACATCAATGTGGATTGCCTCGTGAAATAGCAATAGAGCTTTTTCAGACATTTGTAATTCGCTGTCTAATTAGACAGCGCCTTGCTCCGGACGTAACAACTGCTAAGAAGCAAATTCGGGAAAAAGAAGAATTTATATGGGAAATACTTGCGCAAGTTGTGCAGGGACATCCTGTATTGCTAAATAGAGCACCTACTTTGCATAGATTAGGTATACAGGCCTTTCAACCCGTTTTAGTGAAAGAGCGCGCTATTTATTTACATCCACTCGTTTGTAAAGGATTCAATGCAGACTTTGATGGGGATCAAATGGCTGTTCATGTACCTTTATCCTTGGAGGCTCAAGCGGAGGCTCATTTACTTATGTTTTCTACTGTGAATCTCTTGGGTCCGGCTATTGGAGATCCCGTGTGCGTACCAACCCAAGATATGCTCATTGGGCTCTATATCTTAACAAGTGGGAATCGTCGAGGTATTTGTGCAAATAGGTATAATTTGTGGAATCGCAGAAACTGTCAAAATGAAAGAATTGACGATAAGAACTATGGGTATACCAAAGGAAAAGAACTCCTTTTTTGTAATTCCTATGATGCAATTGGAGCTTATCGACAGAAAAGAATCCATTTAGACAGCCCTTTTTGGCTCCGGTGGCCCCTAGATGAACTCTTTATTGTTTCAAGAGGAGTTCCTGTCGAAGTTCATTATGAATCTTTGGGTACCCATCATGAGATTTATGGACACTTTTTAATAGTAAGAAGTGTAAAAAAAAAAAGGGGTTGTCTATACATTCGCACTACTGTTGGTCATCTTGTTCTTTATCGAGAAATCGAAGAAACTACTCAAAGGGTATTTCAGCTCATCGGGTAAGGTCAATAAGAGAGAGGTTTCCAACCATGTAAACCCATTGTGGAATCCTACTCACCGGAAGAGGGAGGTGTTTATGAAAAAAGAGGCCAATCTGGCCTTTCACAATCAGGCCAATCTGGCCTTTCACAATAAAGTAATAGACGGGGCTGCTATTAAACGAATTATTAGTCGATTAATAGATCACTTCGGAATGGCATATACATCCCACATCCTGGATCAAGTAAAGACTCTGGGTTTCCAGCAAGCCACCGCTTCATCCATTTCATTAGGAATTGATGATCTTTTAACGATACCGTCTAAGAGATGGCTAGTGCAGGATGCTGAACAACAAAGTATTCTTTTGGAAAAATACTATCAGTATGGGAATGTACACGCAATAGAAAAATTACGCCAATCCATCGAGATCTGGTATGCTACAAGTGAATATTTTCGACAAGAAATGATTCTCAATTTTAGAATGACTGACCCCCATAATCCAGTCCATATAATGTCTTTTTCGGGAGCTAGAGGAAATGCATCTCAAGTAAACCAATTAGTAGGTATGAGAGGGCTGATGTCGGATCCACAAGGACAAATGATTGATTTACCCATTCAAAGCAATTTCCGTGAAGGGCTCTCATTAACAGAATATATCATTTCTAGCTATGGAGCCCGCAAGGGGGTTGTGGATACTGCTATACGAACAGCAGATGCTGGGTATCTTACGCGCAGACTTGTTGATGTAGTTCAACATATTGTTGTACGTAGAACAGATTGTGGTACTACCCGAGGGTTTTCTATAAGTCCTCCAAATGGGGAGGTGCCAGAAAGACTGTTTATTCAAACATTGATCGGTCGTGTATTAGCAAACGATATTTATCGGGGTCCGCGATGCATCGCCGTTCGAAATCAAGATCTTGGGGTTGGCGTTGTCAATCAACTGATAACCTTCCAAAGAGAGCCAGTATCTGTTAGAACTCCCTTTACTTGTAGGAGTACGTCTTGGATCTGTCAATTATGTTATGGTCGAAGTCCTAGTCACGGCGACTTGGTCGAATTAGGGGAAGCTGTAGGTATTATTGCGGGTCAATCCATTGGAGAACCGGGGACTCAACTAACATTAAGAACCTTTCATACCGGTGGAGTATTCACAGGAGGTACTGCAGAACAGGTACGAGCCCCTTTCAACGGAAAAATCAAATTCAATGAGGACTTGGTTCATCCCACACGGACACGCCATGGGCAACCTGCTTTTCTATGTTATACAGATTTTTCTTTAACTATTGAGAGTGAAGATATTATACAGAGCGTGCCTATTCCACCAAATAGTGTTCTTTTAGTTCAAAATGATCAATATGTAGAATCAGAACAAGTAATTGCCGAGATTCGCGCGGAAACATCCACTTTTGATTTGAAAGATAGAGTTCGAAAACATATTTATTCTGACTCATCGGGAGAAATGCACTGGAGTACCGACGTATACCAAACGCTCGAATTTCCTAAAAGTAATGTCCATATCTTACCAAAAACAAGTCATTTATGGATATTAAAAGGGGATTTATGCGGATCCGGTCCAGTTCTTTTTTCGAAGTACAAGGATCAAGATCAAATGAGCATTCATTCTCTTTCTGTCCAAGGCAGATATACGCCTAGCCTTTCTGTGAATTCAGAACTGACTCGCAGTCTATCGATTGCCCGTTGTAATCTCCTATATCCTACTATTCTACACGAGAATTTGTATTTATTGGCGAAGAAGCGAAGAAATAGATTTCTCATTCCATTCCGATCCATTCAAGAACATAGACGAAAAAAAGAACGAATACTCTGTTCTGACATCTCGATGAAAATACCCAGAAATGGTATTTTACGTAGAAATAGCATTCTTGCTTATTTCGATGATCCTCGATACAAAACAAGGGTTTCGGGAATTACGAAATATGGTACTATAGGGGTGGATTCAATCGTCAAAAAAGAGTATTTCATCCACTATCGAGGAGTCGACGAAGAATTGCAGCCAAACGACCAAGGGAAGGTGGATCCACTTTTTTTCATTCCCGAAGAAGTGCATATTTTACGCAAAACCTCTTCCATAATGGTACGGAACAATAGTATCATTGGAAAAAATACAAAAATTACTTTAAATAAAAGAAGCCGAGTAGGCGGATTGGTACGAGTGCAGAGAAAAGACGATTGGATTCAACTTCAAATATTTTCTGGAGATATCTATTTTCCGGGGAAGACATCTAATATATCTATATCCAAACACATTGGCATTTTGATACCACCACAAATAAGAAAAAGAAATTCTAAGGAATCCAAAAAAGCGAAAAATTGGATCTATGTCCAACAAATTAGACCTACCAAGAAAAAGTCTTTTGTTTGGATTCGACCCGTAGGCACATATGAAATAGCGGATGGTATAAATTTAGCAAGACTTTTTCCTCCGGATCTATCGCAGAAAATGGATAATATAAAACTTCGACTTGTCAATTATATTCGTTATGGGGATGACAAGTTGATTCGAGGCATTTCTCGAAGAATTCAATTAGTTCGGACTTTTTTAGTCTTGAATTGGGACCAAGACAAAAAAGCTTTGTCTATCGAGGAGGCTCACGCTTCCTTTGTGGAAGTAAGTACAAAGGGCCTGGTTCGAGAATTCCTAAGAATTCGCTTAGGAAAATCCCAGATTGCGTATATGAGAAAAAGGAATGATCCGGCAGGGTCAGGATTTACCTCTGATAATGAGCTAGATCACACCAATATAAATCCTTTTTATTCCAGTTATCCCAAGGCAAGGATTCGACAATCACTTAGCCAAAACCAAGGAACTATTCGTACGTTGTTGAATAGAAATAAGGAATGCCAATCTTTCCTAATTTTGTCATCATCTAATTGTTTTCGACTAGGCCCCTTCAACAATATAAAAAATCACAATCCGAAAAAAGAATCAATTAAAAGAGATACAGACCCTCTCATTCCAATTAGTAATTTGTCAGGCCCTTTAGGAACAGTCCCTCAAATTGCGAATTTTGATGTATTTTACCATCAAATCACAAAGAATCAGATTTCGGTAAAAAAATATTTGCAACGTGACAAATTCAAACTAAAAAAGACCTTTCAAGTAATTCATTATTTTTTAATGGATGAAAACGGGAGAATCTATAAGTCCGATCCATATAGTAACATCTTTTTGAATCCATTCAATTTGAATTGGTATTTTCTACAGCATAATTATCATCAGAATTTTCCTAATTCTTGTGAAGAAACATCTACAATAATCAATCTTGGGCAGTTTCTTTGTGAAACTGTATCTATAGCCAAAAACGGACCACGCCTAAAATCGGGTCAAGTTTTCATTGTTCAAGTTGGTTATGTAATAATAAGATCAGCTCAGCCCTATTTGGTTATTCCAGGAGCAACCGTTCATGGCCATTATGGAGAAATCATTTACGGGGGAGGTACACTAGTTACATTTATATATGAAAAATCACGGTCTGCTGATATAACACAGGGTCTTCCAAAAGTAGAAAAGGCGTTCGAAGCGCGTTCAATATCGATGGACCTAAAAAAGAGAGTTGAGGGTTGGAACGAGTGTATAACAAGAATTCTTGGAATTCCTTGGGGATTCTTGATTGGTGCCGAGCTAACAATAGCGCAAAGTTGTATTTTTTTGGTTAATGAGATTCAAAAGGTTTATCGATCCCAGGGAGTGCAGATTCATAACAAGCATATAGAACTGATTGTACGCCAAATAACATCAAAAGTCTTGGTTTCAGAAGATGGGATGTCTAATGTTTTTTTACCCGGAGAACTTATTGGATTTTTACGAGCGGAACGGACGGGGCGTGCTTTCGAAGAGGGGGTCTGTTACCGCGCCATCTTATTGGGAATAACGAAAGCATCTCTGAATACTCAAAGTTTCATATCCGAAGCGAGTTTCCAACAAACTGCTCGGGTTTTAGCAAAATCCGCTCTCCGAGGTCGTATCGATTGGTTGAAAGGCCTGAAAGAGAACGTTGTTCTAGGGGGGATAATCCCCGTTGGGACCGGATTCAAAGGATTAGTGCACCCCCCTTCAAGGCAACAGAATACTCTTTCTCTGGAAACCAAAAGGAAGATTTTATTCGAAGGGAAAGTGATGGATATTTTATCCCATCATAAAGAATTGTTTGATTCATAAAGAATTTTTTGATTCTTGCAGTTCAAATCATTTCCAGGATACATTCGAATAATAATGTATAGGATTTCCTGATTCCTAAGAACAGATAAATTCATCCTTTGCACTATGGGCGGCGATTTGATAATAGTAATAAACAAAGAGAATAACGAATAGAAAGGAATGGCTTGAATCGTGCATCAACGGCCAATCTTCGGTAGAAGAAAAGGTTCCGTCGGAACAATTCTTTATTTCAGGATACCGCGTCTTTTTTTCTTTGAAAAAAAAAAAGAAAGAAATAGGAAATGTGGGGAGAAATGACAAAAAGATATTGGAACATCCAGTTGGAAGACATGTTGGCAGCAAGAGTTCATCTTGGTCATCATATTAAGCAATGGAATCCTAGAATGGCGCCTTATCTTTATGCAAAGTTTAAAGATACTCATATTACAAATCTTACTAGAACCGCCCGCTTGTTATCAGAAGCTTGTGATTTAGTTTTTGATGCAGCAAGTAAGGGAAAACAATTCTTAATTGTTGGTACCAAAAAAGAAGCAGCTAATTCAGTAGCACGGGCTGCAATAAGGGCTGAATGCCATTATGTTAATAAAAAATGGCTCGGCGGTATGTTAACAAATTGGTCCACTACAAAAAAGAGACTTGGTAAGTTCAGGGACTTGATAAGGCAACAAAAGACAGGGGGACTCAACCGCCTTCCGAAAAGAGATGCAGCTATTTTGAAGAGACAATTGTCTCACTTGCAAAAATCTCTAGGTGGGGTGAAATATATGAGTAAATTACCCGATATTGTAATTGTCATTCATCAGCAACACGAATTTACGGCCCTTCAAGAATGTATTACTTTGGGAATTCCAACAATTGGTTTAATCGATACAAATTGTGACCCCGATCTCGTGGATCTTCCGATTCCAGCAAATGATGACTCTATCCCTTCAATCCGATTCATTCTTAACAAATTAATATTCGCAATTTATATGGGTCGTTCTAGTTCTATACGAAGGACTACTATTCGTCCATCGCACATAAAAGAGAAAGAAGAGATGAAAGAGAAAGAAGAGATGTAAAGATAAAGAAAAGAGACTCTTGTGGGCATCCAAAAGATACAAAAAATTCCAGTAAGCAAGTCGAAAAAGAGATAATTGAATCAAAACAATTCCTTTTCAAGTTCTATTTTTGGCAGAGGGCAATATGAATCTTCTATCTTGTTCTATAAACCCATTCAAGGAGCTTTTATACGATGTATCCGGTGTGGAAGTAGGTCAACATTTTTATTGGCAAATAGGGGGTTTCCAAGTCCACGGCCAAGTACTTATTACTTCTTGGGTTGTAATTGCGATCTTATTAGGTTCATCCATTCTAGCTGTTCGAAATCCGCAAACCATTCCGACGGATGTTCAGAATTTCTTCGAATATGTCCTTGAATTCATTCGAGACGTGAGCAAAACTCAGATTGGAGAAGAATACGGCCCTTGGGTTCCCTTTATTGGAACTCTCTTTCTTTTTATTTTTGTTTCGAATTGGTCGGGGGCTCTTTTCCCTTGGAAAATCATACAGTTACCGCAGGGGGAATTAGCCGCACCCACAAATGATATAAATACAACCGTTGCTTTAGCTTTACTCACGTCAATGGCATATTTTTATGCAGGTCTTACTAAGAAAGGATTGGCTTATTTCAATAAATATATTCAACCGACTCCAATCCTTTTACCCATTAACATCTTAGAAGATTTTACAAAACCTTTATCACTTAGTTTTCGACTTTTCGGGAATATATTAGCCGATGAATTAGTCGTTGTTGTTCTTCTTTCTTTAGTACCTTTAGTGGTTCCTATACCTGTCATGTTCCTTGGATTATTTACAAGCGGTATTCAAGCTCTTATTTTTGCAACTTTAGCTGCGGCTTATATAGGCGAGTCTATGGAGGGTCATCATTGACTAGTATAGTCTTTTGTTTGACTTAGTCCAACAAAAAGTATCCGTGACTCAATAAAATGGACTTAAAGAACCCACACGTAAGTATACAACTACGAGATATATGGCTTAGAGTAATAGAAAAAAAGATTTCGATATATAGGATAGGGAATTGGAAAAAAGGAAATAGATCTTCTCTTTTAGATCTCTTTCCTAAAATTCTTCCTTGACCCCCCTTCGATCTCCCTCCACTGAAGGTTATCTCTCTACTGTTTGTTCATTCAATTCACCAATTGACCAAAAGAAAATCTTACTAAATATTAAATAGCATGAATGTAGATCAATCAAATATTGAGATTTCTATGCAACAAGCATTCGGACTAACAAATGGATTCATCTATTTAGTTCGTTTATTTAGATTGTATCCATGGAGGAGTAGGATAGGATAATGCTAAATAAAAGGAAAATCTAAATTCAAAAAAAGGGCTGGGTTAGAAGAGGGGGTTGAACTAGGTATATGAAATCTAATGCTGATAAGCCAGCCCTTCGGGTTCTGGTCGAAGAATGATTCTAGAATCGGATTGAATCTAAGATACGAAACGAATAGTTGGTTTACGTTATGGAAGAAAGACATGTATATGTGATATTCAATATTGACTCACTATATATGAAACTAAAGATCTATCGAATCTGTTCTATTACTCTGAATTTAGATATGATTTTAATAGGGGTCCTTCTACTTCATCTGTGAGTATTCAATTTACTGAATAAAAAGATGAAATCGCGAAAAAAGAAAAGAATGAAGAATTCAAAGAATGGGTCAGAAGAAAAAAATAGAGTAGCAAAAGGCTCTTGGATTCACATCACAAAAACTTCCACTTCGTGGATGGAATAATAAAGTCATAATTCATTGGATGATTGTACCATTAACGATTTCTTTATTTTGGTGCGAGGAACTTATCATGAATCCACTGATTTCTGCCGCTTCTGTTATTGCTGCTGGGTTGGCCGTCGGGCTTGCTTCTATTGGACCTGGGATTGGGCAGGGGACTGCCGCGGGCCAAGCTGTAGAAGGTATCGCGAGACAGCCCGAAGCGGAGGGAAAAATACGAGGTACCTTATTACTGAGTCTGGCTTTTATGGAAGCTTTAACAATTTATGGGCTCGTTGTAGCATTAGCACTTTTATTTGCTAATCCCTTTGTTTAATCCTATTTTCATTTGAATCCTCTAATAGAAATCGAATCTAAAAAAACGGGCCTGTTTTTCCTATTTTATTGCCTCGGACTTGGTTGCTCCTTGCTTTTTCGAATTATATCAAGACTTTATTCCTACAATTACTTATTCATTGTGGGAACCCGTCAGGGGAAGGTTTGATTTTGAGGATGAGAAATTAGCATACTGACTCACTTCCTTCTTTCCCATTTTGAGTCCAATGGGAACTGGGGGGTGTTGCAAAAAATGAAGTATTTCGCAATTGACGGGAAACCCGGTCCTTAATTCGAATA